GGTGGAATACCACAAAGAGAAAGTGTACCTAATAAAAAAGAAGTTTTTGTAATTGGTACATGTTTTCTTAAACCGCCCATAAGAACCATATTCTGACTTTTATCTGGAGAATATCCAACAATAGCTTCCATCGAATGAATAATAGATCCAGATCCTAAAAACAACAATGCTTTCGAATAAGCATGAGTAATCAAATGAAATAAAGCAGCTCGATAAGAACCCATACCTAAAGCTAACATCATATAACCCAATTGAGACATTGTAGAATAAGCTAAACCTCTCTTAATATCTTTTTGAGCAAGAGCTAAAGTAGCTCCTAAAAATAATGTTATTATACCTATCAAAGATATTAGGTTTAATATGTAAGGTATAACTATGAAAAGAGGAAGAAGCCGAGCTACAAGAAAAATTCCTGCTGCTACCATCGTAGCAGCATGTATAAGAGCCGAAATAGGGGTAGGCCCTTCCATGGCATCGGGTAACCAGACATGAAGGGGAAATTGGGCCGATTTAGCAACTGCGCCAGCAAATAATAGGAAAGCACATAAGGTAACAAATAAAGGATTAACTTCATTATTATAAACCGAGTTATTGAATATTTCAAACAAATCCCGAAATTCAAAACTACCTGTTATCCAATAAAAACCTAAAATTCCTAATAATAACCCCAAATCCCCAACACGATTAGTTACAAACGCTTTTTGACAAGCATTCGCCGCACTGGGTCGAGTGAACCAAAAACCTATTAAGAGATAAGAACACATTCCAACTAATTCCCAAAAAATATAAATTTGTATTAAATTCGAACTAGTAACTAATCCCAACATTGAAGTATTGGAAAAACTCATATAAGCAAAAAATCTCACATATCCTCGATCATGAGACATATAATTGTCACTATAAATAAGAACCATAATCCCAACACTAGTGATTAATATTGACATAATAGAAGTAAGTGGATCAACCAAGCATCCAAACTCTAACGAAAAATCATTATGGATGGTCCAAGACCATACAGATTGATAGACCGAATTATTATTTAGTTGCTGAATAAGGAAATGGGCTGAAAAAAGCATAACTATACTTAATAATACAATACTCAGAAAAGCCCACATACGGCGAAGGTTTTTAGTTGCGGTCGGAAAAAGTAGAAGTCCCGCTCCTATTAATATAGGAACTGGAAGTGGAATGAACGGTATGATCCATGAATATTGATATGTATATTCCATAAAAAAAAATTATCTTAATTAATTGTTTCTGATTCACCAGTTCTTATTTCTTTTCTTTTGAAAACGGTCGATTAATAAAAAAAATTAAGATATATAAAATAAAACTTAAATAGCATTTTCCAGCCTTAATTATTCGGAATCTTTCCAAACTACTTCAAATATTTCAAATGAAGATGAAGGGTTAGGGTTAGTCAAATAATATGAACAAGTTACGAGTAATATGAACAAGTTACGAGTGAAAAATAAATATGTACTTTGTTTATTATTAGTTTATTATTAATATTGAATGGTTAATATGAAATGGTTAATATGAAATTAAAACTATTAAGTAAAATTTTATGAAGATAAAAATAAAAAATTGAAATTTTGATCTAATTCTAATTATTACGTATTACAATAATTTGTTTATATCTATAGAGCAAGGATAAATAATGACAGCAAAAAAGTATTTAATAGGTTTTATGAATCATAGGGCCCATAACTTGACTCATAAAACCTATTTGCCATAAAGCAAAATCGATTTATTATTTATTGCAGTTTTATCCGGTTATTCTCAATCATTAACGAATTTTTTTAGAACAAATTGATTGTCTTCCATTACAATTGTAATAAAAACTATTTGTAGGAAATGCTCCACACCTTTTTTTTATAGAAAATAAAAACGGAGGGGCAAAAAAATAGTTTTTTGAAAATATTTTGTATATTCAAGTAACTACGAGGCTTATGCTCATTCGAGTTTGAAAATTTCAATTAAGTGTACTCTTTCAATTTCAATTAAGTGTACTCTTTCTTCGAACTTGACCAATTTTATTAATATAATAGAAATTAATATAATAGAAAAAGAAAAATTATTACAGTTTTTTTTAGCAGGAGAGGGACTGAATTTTTAAACCTTTCCATGTATTTTATTACATGTAAGACTGTAACATGGCAAAAATAGAAAGCAAAGAATCGCCCCCATTTTTTTGGTATTTTTTATCAACTTCACTTCAATCTATTCGCTTTGGCATAGTAGATCTTATTGTTCTTAGTAATATTTTAGACAATTTTTCCATACGCCTTGGGGAATTTAGAAAATAGCTAGCTAGAGATAGAGATATAGTAAAGAACAATTGATTTTGAACAATAAATGTCTTTCACATCCAACTTACGAACCAATTATCATATCATTTTAAAATGGCAGTTCCAAAAAAGCGCACCTCGAGTTCAAAAAAACGTATTCGTAAAAATATTTGGAAAAGGAAAGGGTATTGGGCAGCATTAAAAGCTTTTTCGTTAGCAAAATCTCTTTCTACCGGTAGCTCAAAAAGTTTTTTTTGTGTGACAAATAAATAATCAACCAATAGACTAAATAATGTCAATCGGTCTAATTCAAAAAATAGTCTAAACTTTTGTTATAATTTATTTAGAAGTTTTTTTTATTAAAAAAAATTATTTCCATTCTCTAATATTTTAACCTGATCAATAACAATATAAAATGGAATTCGTTTTACTTTGTTATTTTTTAGGAAAAATAAGAATTCGGTTTTCTACTGAATTCAAAAAATGAATGGTATTCTTTTGTTTGAAAAAAGAATAAACGCAAGCACAATGGTTCACTTTTTGTTTTGGTATGTTTTATGTTTTTCACGATGGGGATTCTTACCCTCCCCATCGACTTGATTCGATACTAAATTTCTTTTTAGTTCTATCCATGGATTGAAGTCAAAATTATGTAGTTACAAATGTTCCGTTTTATTTTCAGGAGACCATAACATAAAGTAATAAACTACGAAACGAAAAACCCCGTTGTTAGTTAAGTTTAAAAATGGATACCTTAAAATAAACACTAAACAAAATGATAAGATTATAACAACAATTAATATTATTAACGAAACCTTTTAGATTAAATGCCTAATTTTGAAACAAATTTTTAGTCATCAATTTTAATGTTTCAAAAAAATATTGAATTAACCCCCTGAATCTCGACGATTGACTAAAAATAGGTTATTATGATTTCGAATAAGCCGCTATGGTGAAATCGGTAGACACGCTGCTCTTAGGAAGCAGTGCTAGAGCATCTCGGTTCGAGTCCGAGTGGCGGCATGGCTTTTTCTAAAAGAGTAAGCCCTATAATGAATTCAATTCCCTATTTCAATTCCTATAATTGAGGCCCCTTTTAAAAAATTTTATGATATTTTCAACTTTAGAGCATATATTAACTCATATATCCTTTTCGATCATTTTAATTGTAATTACAATTCATTTGATAACTTTATTTGTCGATGAAATCGTAGGACTATATGATTCATCCGAAAAGGGGATGATAGCTGCTTTTTTCTGCATAACAGGATTATTAGTTACTCGTTGGATTTTGTTGGGGCATTTACCATTAAGTGATTTATATGAATCATTAATTTTTCTTTCGTGGGGTTTTTCCATTATTCATATGATTCCGTATTTTAAAAAACAGAAAACCCATTTTAGCGCAATAACAGCGCCAAGTGTTATTTTTACCCAGGGTTTCGCTACTTCAGGTCTTTTAACTGAAATGCATCAATCCGCAATATTAGTACCGGCTCTCCAATCCCATTGGTTAATGATGCACGTAAGTATGATGGTATTAGGCTATGCAGCTCTTTTGTGTGGATCATTATTATCACTAGCTCTTCTAGTCATTACATTTCGAAAATTCATAAGGATTTTTAGTAAAAGCAATAATTTTTTAATTGAATCGTTTTCCTTTGGTGAGATTCAATACGTGAATGAAAGAAACAATATGTTACAAAATACTTCTTTGATTTATTCTCAGAATTATTACAGATATCAATTAATTAAACAATTGGATCGGTGGAGTTATCGTATTATTAGTTTAGGGTTTATCCTTTTAACCATAGGCATTCTTTCGGGAGCAGTATGGGCTAATGAAGCGTGGGGATCCTATTGGAATTGGGACCCAAAAGAGACTTGGGCATTTATTACTTGGATCATATTTGCTATTTATTTACATATTCGAACAAATAAAAATTTTGGAAGTGTAAATTCTGCAATTGTGGCCTCAATGGGCTTTCTTATAATTTGGATATGCTATTTTGGGGTTAATCTATTAGGAATAGGGTTGCATAGTTATGGTTCATTTACATTACCATCTAATTGAATAAAGTACTTGACAACTAGAAGCCTAGGGTAATATACGTATATATATGAAACCCACATGTAAACCACCAAGAACCATTTGAATCATTTCATTTCCATTACTTGATTCAAATGGTTCTCAAAAATGTCAAAAATATCTGGTTATCTGGTTATATAGTTATAATAGAATTCCAATTTTTTTATTTAACTTATTTAACTTAAAAGCCGAAAAAGACTTTTTTTGTACAATGCACAATTTAAAAAATCATCGGATTTTTTTTTTGGGGGGGGGGGGGTTATTGACAAAAACTATCTCAAAAAAATTGATATAATAGCTTCGACCTTGTCAACTGATAATGAGAAAACGAAATCGGGATAAATACCAATACCTATTACAGGTAAAAGGAGAGCAATCGAAATAAATAACTCTCGCGGTCCAGAATCAAAAAAATAAGAGTTTTGGGCATTAAAAAGCTTGTATCCATAGAACATCTGACGTAACATAGATAATGAATAAATAGGAGTTAATATCATTCCAATTGCCATTACAAAAGTAATTAATATTTTTGTGATTAAAAGATATTTTTGGCTAGTAAGTATTCCAAAAAAAACTATCAATTCGGCAACAAAACCGCTCATGCCCGGTAATGCAAGCGAAGCCATTGATAAGATACTGAAAGTCGTGAATATTTTTGGAATTGCGATAGCCATTCCGCCCATTTCGTCGAGATAAACAAGTCGTATTCTATCATAACTCGTTCCAGCCAAGAAAAAAAGCGCAGCGCCAATAAATCCGTGCGAAATTATTTGTAAAATGGCTCCGTTGAGCCCTGTATCACTTATAGAACCAATTCCTATAATTATGAAACCCATATGCGATACAGAGGAATAGGCTATTCTCTTTTTTAAATTACGCTGACCAGGAGATGTTAAAGCTGCATAGATAATTTGAATTGTGCCTACTATCATCAACCATGGAGAAAATATCGAATGGGCGTGGGGTAATAATTCCATATTGATCCGAACCAGCCCATACGCTCCCATTTTTAATAAGATTCCGGCTAAAAGCATACAAGTACTATAATGCGCCTCTCCATGAGTGTCTGGTAACCATGTGTGTAAGGGTATGATCGGTGATTTGACAGCAAAAGCAATAAAAAATCCAATATAGAATAGTATTTCCAGGGCTACGGGATACGATTGATTAGCTGATGTTTCAAAATTTAATGTCGGTTCATTGGAGCCATATAAACCAATACCTAGAACTCCTATTAATAAAAAAACAGAACCTCCAGCAGTGTACAAAATAAATTTTGTAGCGGAATACAAACGTTTCTTCCCCCCCCACATGGATAGAAGCAGATAAACGGGAATTAATTCTAACTCCCACATGATGAAAAAAAGTAAAAGGTCTTGAGAAGAAAATGGTCCTATTTGACCGCTATACATTGCTAACATTAGGAAATGAAATAGTCGGGAATCTCGAGTAACGGGCCAAGCCGATAAAGCCGCTAAAGTTGTGATAAATCCTGTCAGTAAAATGGGTCCTATAGAAATTCCATCTATTCCCAATCTCCAGTAAAAATCAAAAAAATTGATCCATTTATAATTCTCCGTTAGTTGCATTAACGGATCATCCAATTGGAAACGATAACCGAATGCATAGGTTGTTAGAAGGAGCTCCATTATGCATATACATAAAGTATACCACCTTATTACCTTATTTCCTCTATGAGGAAGAAAGAAAATTAAGGAACCCGCGGATATTGGGAAAACTACAACTAGCGTTAACCAAGGAAAATTATTCATAGTAAAAACAAAATAAACTTGGACCAGAAAAACCCGTGCTCGAAATAAATTTATTTCGAGCGCGGGTTTTTGTCGGTAAAGGTAAAAAAATAAAATGTATTCGAGTAGGGTTTCTGCAACCTATTAATAAGCTAGACCCATACTTCGAGTTGTTTCATGCCATAAATAAACGCGAACACTCAAGAAATCCGTTGGACAAGCGGATTCACATCTCTTACAACCAACACAGTCCTCTGTTCTTGGAGCAGAAGCGATTTGCTTAGCTTTACATCCGTCCCAAGGTATCATTTCCAATACATCGGTTGGGCAGGCTCGCACACATTGAGTACAACCTATACACGTATCATAAATCTTTACTGAATGTGACATTGGATCTATAAATTTTTGAACGTCAGAAATTTTCGATCTAGTCACCTTATAAATGAATCATATATTTAGACACCAGATGAATCAATAATTTATCAGAAATTTTTAAGCAATCTACTTCTGGATCGACTCGTGCGATAGAGCCAAGATACTTTGATTTCTTACGTTTTCGAAAATATGGATTACATTAAATGTACGGTCATATTAATTCTAATTTATGAATATTCTAATTTCTATGGTTAATACTACTTATTCAACAAATTCGATTGATTGATACGAGTTGATTTTCTGTTACGATAAATTGACGAAACAATAGCCGGTCCAATAGCTGCTTCAGCGGCGGCAATAGCTATAACAAAAATTGAGAAAATATTTCCTTTTAATTGCCGGCTATCAAAAAAATCAGAAAATGTTACAAAATTTATATTAACCGCATTCAGTATAAGTTCAAGACACATAAGGGCTCTAACCATATTTCGGCTTGTTATCAATCCATAGATACCGATAGAAAATAAATAAGCACTCAAAACAAGGACATGCTCGAGCATCATTGACTAACTCCTTATCAATTTTGATTCATTTCAATATGAACTGAATAATTCAACAGATTCAATTGATTAGAATAGAAAGTCCGGAACAAAGGAATATATTGTATTTAGTAATAGATTCAAAAAAAGAATTTTTGTTTTGAGTTTTAGACATAACCAATTTTAAATTCCATTTTTAAATTGAAGATAAAAAAAATGTAATAACACAGAACAGAGTTGAATTTTTGTTACTGTTAATAATTCTAGAGATTTATTACTGCCGCGCTACAGCAATTGCGCCTATCAAAGCGACTAAAAGAATTATTGAAATGAATTCAAATGGAAGAAAAAAATCTGTTGATAAATGAATTCCAATTTGTTGACTATTACTTATTAAATCTTGCTCTATAATCTGGTTTGATCTTGTAGTCCAAACAATCCCGTACCATGACGTA